CATGGCCCCCTCTTCATGGAAAGTAGTTACTACTTGAGCCACGGAGGATGCTCTTTGACCGATAGCTACATAAACACATATTACATCTTGCCCTTTTTGATTGAGAATTGTATCTGTGGCTACTGCTGTTTTGCCAGTCTGTCTGTCCCCAATAATTAACTCTCGCTGACCGCGCCCTATGGGGATCATCGAATCGATAGCAATAAGCCCTGTTTGAAGGGGTTCATATACAGAACGCCTGGAAATTATACCCGGAGCAGGAGATTCAATTAAGCGAGATTCCGAAGCTACAATTTCGCCTCTCCCATCAATAGGTTTAGCCAGAGCATTTATAACACGACCCAAGTAAGCCTCGCTCACGGGTATCTGAGCAATTCTTCCTGTTGCTTTTACAAAACTTCCCTCTTGTATCATCAACCCATCGCCCATTAATACAATCCCAACATTTTTGGATTCCAAATTCAGAGCAATACCCCTAGTCCCTTCTGCAAATTCGACTAATTCACCTGACATTATTCCACCAAGACCTATAATACGAGCAATCCCATCCCCCACTTGAATTACGCGACCGATATTCTCAATCCCTACTTTCCTATTATATTGTTCAATACGTTCGCGGAGAATTTTATGAATTTCGTCGACTCGAAGGGTTGCCATTAGTGTTTCTTGACTCTTTTTTTCGGAAGCAAGGGGAAAAATAATGCCTAAATTCTAAACGAAAGTAGAAGTTCAAGGCCTAATTAATTTAATTATTTCTTCGATTCTATGGCCCCGAGAATGCCAATATTAGCACGAATCGTACGGAAATGTAACTCGGTATTCAAACAACTATTCAGAGTTCCTAGAGCTCCTTGTACGGCCTGTTGGAAAACCCGTTGTCGGACCTGATTCATCGCCCTTTGTTTTTCAAAATAAAGGATTTCGTTTTTAGACTTTTCTAATTGTTCCAAACTAATAGAAGTAGCATTAATCAAATTTGCTTTTTCTCGTTCTATCTCAGAATATCCATTCATTCGATACTCATCTGCTTCTAGTTCGACTTTCTGTAATCGAACCCGAGCTTTTTCGAGCTGCTCAATGGTCCCTCTACGCAATTCTTCCGAATTTCGAATAGTACTCAAGATTCTCTGTTTTCGATTATCTAATAAATCTTTTAATGAAAGTAGATTATCTTGCTATTAAGTTTACAATTTTTATGATCTCTTCCCGAACCAAACATGAATCTTTCGATTCATTTGGCTCTCACGCTCCTTTTTTTTTCTTTTTTTGCTATAGCTATTTCCATATCTTTTTTTTTATTTTATGTAATGAGCCTATCCTCTATCTTCTCTTTTCTGTTTATATTTCAATATACCGAAACCCATATTAAGAATATAAGACTAGATAAATATTAAGAGGACTCTTCCGCCTAGATAAAAATCTATCATGGTCAGCAAAGTTGTTTCTTTATTTGTATTTGCCCTTTAGTTAATAATTTCAATTTCATTAAGAAAAACTAACTAAATAAATGGAAAATGAAAATTGATAGAATTCTTTTTTTTTCTTCAAATCCAAAAAATTTCTCTTTTTTTTTATTTTATACATAGGTCGTCGATTCGGCATTGGATAAAAAAGGGCAGGGTGCCCTTCTAGTAAATAGTTCAAACCATTTTATCGATATGAGTGTTTTATATCAGATAAATTCTACATTAGCTATTTCCCGTTTAAAGCATTTCGGTACTAATACTAATATAGTTGTAGAAAGAGTACCCCTTTTTGCCTGGACTTCAAGCAGTTTAGCTTTAACCGTGTTAATGGTCTCACATTATTGGTCTATAGAGAATCAAAGTTGATTTACCAATGAGTCGCGAAATGCTATGGTTCTTCCATATGATTTCTGAATTTATTCAGAAGTAATTCGTCGAGATCGTGCACCTTTTTCTTATTTATCCAAAAAATACTAAAAAATATTTTAAAGTGCAGCCGGATAGATCCAATCTATTCTTGAAATAGACAACTCGCACACACTCCCTTTCCAAAAAAAATCAATACACCAACCACTACAGTTAGATTTATTAGATTTGTTGCTAAAATATCGGTATTAAGCCCGAAACTCCCAGCGGATGGCCAGTGAGCTAAAAAAACGAAAGAATGGGTTACATTTTTCATATGCTCTCCTCTTATAGATAGGACGAACAAAGAGCAAAGTTTTTCGATCACTTACTTCGCTCGCCCTTTTTTGATCGGTTTTTTTAATGTAATTTTTTTTAATGCAAATAGATTCAATCTAATAATTTCTTTTAGATTAAGTCTTAGGTCTCATTTGACCTGTGAAAGACTCCTTTGTTGAAATGTTCCAAAAATTCCTAAAATAAAAGGAAAAAGACTTTCCACTGTCCTAAACTAAGGACGGGAAGGAAGAAGGCGAGCATATCCTCTAAATTGATCATCCTCAAATCAGCCCTTCCTGGGGTGGGGTATTGTCTGTCCCGATAAATAGGTAATTCCAGGAGTAATAAATAGGAGTAAAGTATTGATATAATTGGAATTGCAGAAGCAAATACCAATTTACTAAAAAAAGAAAAAAGTATCTAATCTAAAGGACTCATTTTCTTTTTTAGGATTAAACAAAAGGGTTCGCAAATAAAAGCGCTAGTGCCACAACTAGTCCATAAATTGTTAAAGCTTCCATAAAAGCTAGACTAAGCAATAAAGTACCTCGTATTTTACCTTCTGCTTCTGGCTGTCTCGCAATACCTTCTACAGCTTGTCCTGCAGCAGTACCTTGACCAACTCCAGGCCCAATAGAAGCAAGCCCTACGGCCAATCCAGCAGCAATAACGGAAGCAGCAGCAATTAGTGGATTCATGGTGAGTTCCTCGTGTCAAAAAAAAAAGAAATGGTTAAGGATACAATCAACCAAGAAATTCTTACTTCTAAGCTCTATTGGGGAGAAGTAACTAAAAAGTACAAATTGAAATGATAATCTGAATTGTCCGAACTACTTCGAGATCTCATTTTTAGTTTCTAATCATTAGAGGTTTGTGTAAATCCATATGATTCTCATTATTCTATTTCTCTTTCTTTCCAACCAACCACTCTTTCATTCCATTCTTCTTTCTTTACTCTTCGATATCCTTGAGTTCCTATTTTTTCCCCTATCATCTAATCCATAATAAAATAATCCATAATAAAAGACGAAATAGAGGAAGAACCCCTATTGAAATCGACCTAATCCAAATCCAATAGGAATTAAATCAAGATATACAATTGATAACAATATGCTGCATAGAACTGGATATGGAATCCAATTCCATATAGAGGGAATTCGATATATCGGATTAGATAATGAATCTAACTTAGGAATATATAATATCCCATATACATTTGTTTCTTCTATTTTGCGTATTTTCTCATTTTCTATTGATGAATCGGATTCTAAAATCATTCCTTAAAAACCCGCACAAAAGATGACTGGACTTATAGACATTAAGGATATAGATCTAGCCTGACTCCGCCCCCCTTAATGCATATATACTTTGACAATTCCGTAATATAGTCTATTCTCTCTCCTACAACTCTAGGTTGTATATTCATACGCATTTCTAACTATTTAGTTTTCCAACCAAGCGGATTATCTGGAATCATGCATGAATTGAGCTAAGCTAAAAAAAAAGACTATTTTGAAAACTAGTCAATTCAATGATGACCTTCCATGGATTCACCTATATAGGCTGCGGCTAACGTTGCAAAAATAAGAGCTTGAATACCGCTTGTAAATAATCCAAGAAACATGACCGGTATAGGGACTACTAAGGGGACTAAAGAAACAAGAACAACAACGACTAATTCATCCGCCAATATATTCCCGAAAAGTCGAAAACTAAGCGATAATGGTTTTGTGAAATCTTCTAGGATGTTAATTGGTAAAAGAATTGGAGTTGGTTTAATATATTTCTCGAAATAACTCAATCCTTTTTTGCTAAGACCCGCATAAAAATATGCCGCTGATGTGAGTAAAGCTAAAGCAACAGTAGTATTTATATCATTCGTGGGTGCTGCTAATTCCCCATGGGGTAACTGTATAATTTTCCAAGGTAAAAGAGCACCCGACCAATTCGAAACAAAAATAAAAAGGAACATAGTTCCAATAAAGGGAACCCAGGGACCATATTCTTCTCCAATCTGAGTTTTGCTCAAGTCTCGAATAAACTCAAGCACATATTCGAAGAAATTCTGACCGTCGGTCGGGATGGTTTGTGGATTCCGAACAGCTATGATAACTGAACCTAGCAAGATAGTAATTACGACCCAAGAAGTGATGAGTACTTGGGCATGAATTTGGAAACCTCCTATTTGCCAATAGAAGTGTTGGCCTACTTCTACACCCGATATATCATATAACCCCTTGAGTGTTTTAACGGAACATGGTATAATATTCATATTGTCCTCTGATAAAAATTGAACTTCAAAAAAGGAATTCTTTTGATTCAACCATCTCTTTCTCAACTCAGCAACTTGAAGTATTAATCTTATATTTAGGATACCAAGAAATCACATCAGATGATAATATATATCAATACCCTCTAATATATATCAATATTCCCCTTCTTTTATCTATGCAAAATATGCAAAACAAAAAAGAATAGTAAGTGATCCCATAAATCTACGCAGTTACCCAAGAATGAACTATTCTTCTTAATCAACGATTTCTTATATAGAGAGAACGGCCCTCACAAATTGCAAATACTAATTTGTTAAGAATCAATCGAATTGAAGTCATAGTGTCATCGTTGGCTGGAATCGATATATTTGCGAGATCTGGGTCACAATTTGTATCGACTAAAGAAATAGTAGGAATCCCCAAAATGGCACATTCCCGAAGAGCTATATACTCTTTTTGCTGATCAAGGACGATCACAATGTCCGGCAACCTCGTCATATATTTGATCCCGCCGAGATATCTTTGCAAGGTAGATAATTTTCTCTTCAAGATTGCCACATCTCTTTTTGGGAGATGGTGGAATTTTCCCATCTTTTCTTCTGCTCTTAAGTCTCTAAATTGAGAAAGTCTAGTTTTCGTAATCGACCAATTCGTTAACATACCACTGAACCACTTTTTATTAACATAATGACAACGAGCCCTTATTGCAGCTGATGCTACTAAATCCGCTGCTCTTTTTTTGGTACCAACAATTAAGAAGCTTTTTCCCTGACTTGCTGCATCAAAAACTAAATCACAAGCTTCTGATAAAAAACGAGCCGTTCTAGCGAGATTTGTAATATGAGTACCTTTACGCTTTGCCGAGATGTAAGGGGCCATTTTAGGATTCCATTTCTTAATACCATGACCAAAATGAACTCCCGCTTCTATCATCTCTTTCAAATTGATGTTCCAATATCTTCTTGTCATTTTTTCCACACTTCCTTTTGATTTTTTCTTTTTTTTTTCATCCTACCATTCCATTACGGAATTTATTTCCTTTTTTTTTTTGAAAATTAAGAAAGAGCCGAAATAGCTTGAAATAAATAATAATTGTTCCGATGTAACCTTCCACTGAGAATTGGCCATTGATACATGGTATAAACGTAACCTTAATGAATTAACTGACTTCTTTTACTTATTAAAATAAAATGAATAAAAATAAAATAAAAATCTAAAATCTGACCTGTTAGTGTTCTAAGGTCAAAAGTCTAGTTTAAATAAAAAAATCTGCTTTATGTATCCTTAAATCGTATAAATGGGGGTAAATGGGGGTTCTGATGTCTCATAGAAATTGTTTGTTACATCAGAATCAGAAGAAACTAATTCTGTATGGAGAAACAAAATATCTCTCATTTCCGACGCGAATAGATTTTTTTTTTGAATTTCGAAATAAAGGTTCTTGTCTTGTGGGGAATGATGCACAAATTTTTGGAATCCGGTACCAACAGGTATAATCCCCCCCAGAACTACGTTTTCTTTCAGGCCTTTCAACCAATCAATACGACCTCGTAGGGCAGCTTTTGCTAAAACTCGAGCAGTTTCTTGAAAACTTGCTTCAGATATGAAACTTTGGGTATTCAGGGAAGCCCTTGTTATTCCCAATAAGATTGCCCGATAATAGACCGATTCATCCAAAGCTCGTCCTGCTCGTTCTGCTCGTAATAGTCCGATTAATTCCCCAGGTGAAAAAACATTAGACATTCCATCTTCGGAAACCCGCACTTTTGATGTTACTTGGCGTATAATAATCTCTATATGTCTATTATGGATCTGTACCCCTTGGGATCGATAAACCTTTTGGATCTTATTAACCAAAGAGATACGACTTTGGGCTATGGTTAGCTCAGCTCCAATCAAGAATCCCCAGGGGACCCCAAGAATTCTTGGTATACGCTCATTCCAATCCTCAATTCTCCTTTCGAGATTCGGCGATAGTGAATCAATTGAACGCGCTTCAAAGATTTGTTCTACTTTTGGAAGACCTTGCGTTATGTCACTAGATCTCGATTTTTCATATATAAACGTAACTAACCTATCTCCTTTGTAAAGGATTTCTCCATAATGACCATGAACAGTTGCTCCTGTAGTGGCCAAATAAGGCTTAGCTGCTCTTATAACAAAGGAATCAATATTAACAATGAAAATTTGACCAGATTTTTTTATGTGCGATTTAAATAGACATACATTTTCGCAAATAAATTGTCCAAGGTGAATTATTGCCGATGTCTCCTCCCAAGAATCATGATGGAGAAAGTGCCAATTCAAATGGAATGGATCCAACATGATGTTACTATCGAAATTCGAAATCCTTTGATTTTCATCTATTAAAGAGTATTTAAGCCCTTGAAGTACTTGGAGGGTTTGTTTCAAATTGTCAAGGAACAAATATTTTTTTAACAGGATCTGATTATGCGTTAGTAAATAGTAAGATGAAGAAAAATTCGATATACTAGGTACAATAGCGGCTAAGGGCCCAAAAATATCTCGAATAGGAATTCTAGGATTCGATTCTTTTACCGCATTGGGATATTTCGAATTCTTGAATAAACCAATTCGAGAACAGTTGGATGCCGACAAAATCATCAAAGATTGGTATTCTTTATTTCGATTCAACAAGGTGCCAATAGCTTCTTGATGTTGGCTAAGTGATTGAATCTTCGCCTTGGAATAAAAGGAATTGGTGCGATCTAACCTATTATTGGGAATCGGTCCTGCACTTGTCCTATCATACCTTCTTCGTGTATACGAAATAGTGGACTTGACTAACTCAATTCTTAGGAAATCGCGAATCAGATCATTTGCTCTTACCTCAACAAGGGAAGCACGAGCCTCCTCTTTTTCTTCTTGTTCCCAATTCACTACTAAGCAAGTTCGAACAAATTGACTATTCGTATGATAAATTCTTTGAGTTAACTTGCTATTTTCATGAGAAATAAAATTGACAAGTCGAAGTTGGAAATTATCCTCTTCTTGCAAGAGATCTTGCGGGAAAAGTGTTGCTAAATTTCTCCCTTCGTCCATTTCATATGCGACTGCAGGTCGAACCGAAACAAAATACTTTTCCTTGCTCTTGAGAATTTTTTTCCGTTGAACATAGACCCAATTTTTCCTTTTTTTTGATTCCTTAGAATCTTTCTTTTCTCTTTCTGGTGGTATCAAACTACCACCTAATATCTTATCCGCCTCTTCAGGAAAATGAATATCTCCGGAAAAGATTTTGAGTTCCGTATGGCTTTTTTTTCTCTTCACTCGGACCAATCCACCTAGTCGACTTCTTGTATTTTTTGTGAGTTGTGTATCCACTCCAATGATACTATTATCAAGTACCTTTAGGGATGAGGATCTCGGCAAGATATGCAGTTCTTGAAGAATGAAAAAAAACCGATCTAGTTCTTTTTGGTATTTTAGACTAAATTCTTTTGTTCCTCGATGCTCAATCAAACCCTCTTTTTTTAAGATGGAATCTTCCTCTGGGCTCCCGTATTCGTCCTCTGAGTCTTCTTCTGAGTCTTCCTCTAAAGTCCCATATTCGTCCTCTGAGCCTTCCTCCGGGCTCCCATATTCGTCCTCTGAGTCTTCCTCTAGAGTTCCATATTCGTCCTCTCGGGTTCTATATTCGTTCTCTGGGCTCCCATATTCGTCTTCTGAGTCTTTCTCTCCAGTCCTATATTCATCCTCTAGGATCCCATATTCGTCTTCTAGGGCTTCATATTCGTCCTCTAGGATCCCATATTCATCTTCTAGGGTTTCATATTCGTCCTCTCGAGTCCTATATTCGTCTTCTAGGGTTTCATATTCTTCCTCTCGGGTCCTATATTCGTTCTCTGGGCTCCCATATTCGTCCTCTGAGTCTTCCTCTCGAGTCCTATATTCGTCCTCTAGGGTCCTATATCTAAATTTAACAATTCCTGAACCCTTTTTATCTTTTCTGTATCGTGGATCGTCAAAATAAGCAAAAATAGTATTTCTACGTAAAACACCCATAAAGGGTATTTCAATCGAAATCCCCAAACAGGATATTAGTTCTTTCTCTTGTTCTTGATGATATTGTAATGGAATGACGAACCCATTTCTTCGCTTTTTCGCCAACAAATCCGAATTATCTTGAAGAATAGAAGGATAGACAAAATTCCAATGGCCATTGGACATGATTCGATCCGGCGTTGAATAATCAAGAATTTCCCTATCTTTTTTACCAAAAGTATCCAACAGTCTATGTCTTACTTGATCATTAGCCATTGAGAGGTCAAAGAGATATCTTCCGTCAACAGAAAAAGAATAAGTATTCATTTGATCTTGATCCTTGTGGAGCGAAAAAGACGCTATACTGGATCTGCACATACTTACTGACAATATCCATAAATGGCTTGTTTTTGGTAATCGACGAAGATTACCATATTGATATTCGGGCGCATGGTAAACATCAGTACTCCAGTGCATTTCCCCGTCTGATTCGGAATAAATATGCTTTTGTACTTTTTCTTTAAAATGCAAAGTGGACGTTCCGGCACGAATCTCCGCAATTACTTGTTCGGATTCTACATATTGATCATTTTGCACTAGAATCAAGCTTTTTGAGGGAATATTCACACTATATAGAATATCCTGACTCTGAATAGTTACATGCAAGTCTATATAACATAGAAAAGCAGGCTGCCCATGACGGGTACGTGTGGGGTGAACCAAATCTTCATTGAATTGGATTTTTCCATTCGAAGGGGATCGTACAAGGTCGGCAGTACCCCCTGTGAATACTCCGCCAGTATGAAAAGTTCTTAATGTTAGTTGAGTCCCTGGCTCCCCAATTGATTGACCTGCAATAATACCTACGGCTTCCCCCAATTCGACCAGATCGCCATGAGTGGGACTCCGACCATAACATAATTGACAGATCCAAGATGTGCTCCGGCAAGTAAAGGGGGTTCTAATATATATTGGTTGTGCTCGAAATGGTTGTGCTCGAAAGGCAGTTATGAATCGATTGACTAATCCAATTCCAATATCTTGATTTCGAGCGGCAATGCATCGTGAACCAATATATATATCGTCTGCTAATACACGACCAATTAGTGTTTGGACAAAAAGTTTTTCCGTCATCCCATTTTGAGGACTCAAAGAAATACCTCGGATAGTACCACAATCTCTTCTACGCACAATAATATGTTGAACTACTTCAACAAGTCTACGTGTAAGATATCCAGCATCCGCTGTTCGTACAGCAGTATCTACAACCCCTTTGCGGGCTCCGTAGCAGGAAATTATATATTCTGTCAAAGAAAGTCCCTCGCGTAAATTGCTTTGAATAGGTAAATCAATCATTTGTCCTTGAGGATCCGCCATTAATCCTCTCATACCTACTAATTGGTGTACCTGAGATGCATTTCCTCTGGCTCCTGAAAAAGACATTAGATAGACTGGATTAGAAGGATCCGTTATCCGAAAATTCGAATTCATTTCTTGTTTCAAATATTCACTTGTAGCATACCATATCTCAACGGATTGGCGTAATTTTTCTACCGCGTGTACAGCCCCATAATAATAGTGTTTCTCCAAAAGAAAACTCTGTTGTTCCGCGTCTTGCACTAACCATCCCTTAGATGGTATTGTTAAAAGATCCTCGATTCCTAATGAAATCGATGTAGTAGTGGCTTGATGAAAGCCCAGAGTCTTTATTTGATCCAGTATATGGGATGTATATCCCATTCCGAAATGATCTATTAATCTGCTAATAAGTCGTTTCATAGCAGTTCCGTCTATCTCTTTATTATGAAAGACCAGATTGGCCCGTTCCGCCATACATAAGTACCCCCTTTTTCGGCTGAGTAGGATTCGACAATTGCTGAGTAGGATTCGACAATGGGCCTGAGTCAGTGATTCGAAAATTTAATTAACTTCCTTTCCTTAATCTCAATCTGGATTCGCGCGGCAAAAATGATGATACTAGCGAAATCGGAATGCCCCCCGAAAGGGAGGGGCATCGCCGAATCTAACTTCCTTGTTTAGATAGTGTATGAATAGGCCTGACTAAATCCTTGTATGGCTTCCTCTATTTCTCTATAAAAAGAAATATGACCAAGAGTGCTTCGAATGTATATAGAACGGATTTCTTTTTTTCTATTTCCCACTATTAGATAGTGGGCATAAATCTCATGATAAGTCCCCAAAGATTCATATTGAACTTCAATCGGAACTTCTCTTGACCCAATGACGCGTTGATCTAGTTTCCATCGGAGCCACAAGGGACTGTCTAAACTGATTCGTTTCTGTCTATAAGCTCCCAGTGCATCATAGGAATTAGAAAAATGGGGTTCTTTATCTTTTGTATACTTATAATTATTATTATTGTAATTTACTTTTTGATTTGGATAGTTTCCGCAACTATTATATCTATTTGCACAAATACCCCGACGGTTTCCAATCGTTAATACATAAAGTCCGATAAGCATGTCTTGGGTCGGTACGCAAATAGGATCCCCAATAGCGGGAGATAGGAGATTCATATGAGAAAACATAAGTAAACGGGCTTCCGCCTGAGCTTCCAAGGATAAAGGTAGATGAACAGCCATTTGATCCCCATCAAAGTCCGCATTGAAACCCTTACACACTAATGGGTGTAAACAAATAGTACGCCCCTCCACTAAAGTAGGTTGGAAGGCCTGTATGCCTAATCTATGCAGGGTAGGTGCTCTATTCAACAGTACAGGATGTCCCCGCATAACTTCTTGAAGTATTTCCCATACAATGGGTTCCTTTTCCCAAATTTTCCTTTTAGCAATCCTGACATTAGAAGTAGCGCGTTTCGTGATTAAATCGCGAATTACAAATAGCTGAAAAAGCTTTATTGCTATCTCTAGAGGTAATCCACATTGATGTAATGAAAGCGAAGGACCCACAACAATGACAGAACGCCCCGAGTAATCGACCCGTTTTCCAAGCAGAGTCTCGCGAAACCTTCCCTCTTTACCTTCAATTACATCTGAAAGTGATTTGTATACTTTATTGTGACCATCCCTCGTTGGTTGCCCGCGGGACCCACTATCAAGAAGTGTATCCACGGCTTCTTGTACCAATTTTTCCTGGCACATTACTAAATCTGCTGGCGCTAATTCACTTCTTTTTAATAGATAGGCAAGGTTGTTGTTCCGACGAATAACTCTCTTATAAAGTTCATTAATATCCGAAGTCACTACTTTATCCCCAGACCTATAAACAATGGGTCTCAATTCGGGAGGAAGAACTGGTAATAAGCACAAAACCATCCATTCTGGTTCTACATTTGTTTGAATAAAATGTTTCGCCAATTGCATGCGTCTAATCAAAAAAACTTTTCTTATTCGTCTTTTTCTATCTTCCCATTCATCTCCACTATACCCCTCGTCTTCTAATTCCTTCCATTCGACCAAGGAATTCTCTATAATAATTCGCAAATCCAAATCTGCTAATTGTTCTCTAATAGCACCTGCTCCTGTCGCAATTTCCCGATTTCGAAATGTTGCAAAGCCTGGGGTAGAAAAAAAGGGAGAAATGCTGTGGTTACAGGATGCAATTTCATCTTCGAATAAACCTCGTAATCGTAAGAAAGTAGGTTTTTTAGCGCTGGGCCTAGCAAAAGAGAAATCGCCGTATACTAGGCCCTCCAATTTCTTAAGGGGTTTATCTAAAAGGTTCGCGATATAACTAGGAAGACCTTTCAAATACCACACATGAGTCGCGGGACATGCGAGTTTGATGTATCCCATTTGATATCTTCGTATCCGAGAATCAACAAATTCTACCCCGCATTTTTGGCAAAACCTTTCCTCTTCGTTTTCAGCTCCGCTCGCTCGAGAATTTCCACAAGCACAAATTCCGCTTTTTATGGGTCCAAAGATTCTTTCGCAAAACAATCCATCTTTTTCTGGTTTATCGGTTTTATAATGAAAAGTAGAGGGCCTTGTGACTTCGCCAACGACTTCCCCATTAGGTAGGTTTTTGTTAGCCCAAGCCTTTATTTGTTGAGGGGAAACGAGTCCAATTTGAAGTTGTTGATGTTTATATTGGTCAATCATAAATAAGAAAAGAATTTATATTTATTCCGATCAAACTTCCTCCCTATTAACCTGGAAGTTCTTCTCAGATACAAGGAAATGATTCAGTTCTAGAGCCAAAGATCGTAGTTCTCGAACGAGCACTCGAAAAGATTCTGGAGGATACTCGTGATTAGGTACTCTTTTTCCCCAGATCGTAGCATTAAGTATTTCTTGGCGAGCTATAAGATGATCAGATTTATAAGTAAGTATCTCTTGTAAAATATGAGCAACACCAAATCCTTCTAAAGCCCAAACTTCCATTTCTCCTACTCGTTGTCCCCCTTGCTTGGCTCTTCCTCTAACGGGTTGTTGTGTAACAAGTGAGTAGGGCCCAGTAGAACGTCCATGGATTTTCTCATCAACTTGATGAATTAATTTTAAGATATAGGACTTCCCTATTAGAACAGGTTGTTCGAAGGGGTCTCCTGTTCTTCCATCAAATATTCTGCTTTTTCCCGGGTACTCGGGTTCAAATACCCATGGATTTTTTGTTTGTTTACTGGCTTCATATAATTCTGAAAACACAAGTTTTCTTGAAGCCTCTTGCTCATATCTCTCATCAAAGGGTGCTATTCTATAATGTTTCTTTAGCAGATCCCCGGCTAATCCGAGCGAGCTTTCAAATATTTGTCCCACATTCATTCGTGAGGGTACTCCTAAGGGATTGAAGACCATATCAACAGGTGTTCCATCTTGCAAATAGGGCATATCTTGCCTGGGCAAAATTTTGGAAATGATCCCCTTATTCCCGTGTCTTCCGGCTACTTTATCCCCAACTTTGATTTCGCGTTTCTGTAAAATATATACACGAACCATTATGTCTAGGGGGTCCCTCTGGATCCATTTCACATCGATAACGCGCCCTCTTCCACCTATAGGTAGTTTGAGAGAAGTTTCTTTTGAAGTGGATACCTCAAGGCCAAATATGGCCCGTAATAACCCAGCTTCCGCGATATACGAGGATTCGCTCGCTATCTGAGGCGTTAATTTACCTACTAAAATATCGCCAGTTTCTACCCAGGATCCCAACCTAACAACTCCATTTCTGTCCAAATTGCGGAGTAAATGTTCTTCTAGATGTGGTATTTCTTTAGTAATTTTTTCAGCGGAGCCTTGGCTTGTCGTATCCGTCTGAATTTCATATTTTCGGATGTGAAAAGAAGTATAAATATCCTCATATACCAAACGTTCGCTAATTAGTACTGCGTCTTCAAAATTGTAACCTTCCCATGGCATATAAGCTACTAATACGTTTTTTCCTAAAGCAAGTTCCCCACCAACTGTAGCAGCTCCCTCCGCTAAAATTTGTCCTTTTTTAATGGATTTACCCCACAGAACCCGAGGTTTTTGGTGCATACAAGTATTTTTGTTAGAGCGCCGATGGGTAACTAAAGGAATACTTATAGTCTTCCCACTACTTGATAAAAGGATCTTGTGACTATCAGTAGAAATGATCTTTCCCTCGCGTTCGGCTATAACGGAAACCCTCGAATCTAGAGCTGTTTGGCGTTCCAATCCAGTTCCAACAATGCACTTCTCGGACCGAGAAAGCGGAACTGCTTGGCGCTGCATATTAGAACTCATTAAAGCCCGATTCGCATCATTATGCTCAATAAAAGGAATGAGAGAACCTCCAATAGAAAAATATTGGAAAGGAAAAATACTTCTAACATGAATCTGTTCCCATGCAATAGTCAGGAATTCTTGACGGTATCTAGCTGGAACAACCTGTTCTTCCTGAATACCCTGATTCAAGGACAAAGAATTTCCTGCTGCTATCATATAATATTCATCTCTATTTGGTGATAAATAAACCACCTGTCTCTCTTTTTTTTCTTTTGCTTTCTCAGATATTTCATAAAAGGGACTCTCTATGGACCCCCACCAGTGGTCAATTCTCGCATGAATAGCTAAGGATCCAGTAAGTCCAACATTGATTCCTTCGGACGTGTCAATTGGACAAATACGCCCATAGTGACTCGGATGAATATCTCGGCTCCGAAAACTTGCAGTTCTCCCCGTCAATCCTCCAGGACCCAAACAACTCACTTTTCGCCCATGAACAGTTTGTGTCAATGGATTGGTTTGATCAAAAACTTGAGATAAGGGGTATGTGCCAAAAAAGGTCTCATAAGTAGTTATTAATAAAATCGAAGTTGAAGTTGGAGTTACCAAAGTTTGTGGAGTCGGTTTCGATTGACGTATGAATACTCTACGGATAGTTTTTTGAACCGCATGTTGTAAACGACCAAGAGCCAGTCCGAATTGATCTTGTAACAGATCCGCAACCGAACGAATACGTTTATTTTTCAAGTGATTCATATCGTCATCGTCAAGTATACCCGTTCCAAATTTCATTCCAATCAAATGATCCGTAGCGGCCAATACATCTCGTGGTAACAAGAATGTATTGTTCTGAGGTATATCAAGATTCAGTCTCCGATTCATATTTCGTCGACCAATCCTTCCTAATTCACATTTTTGTTGAAAAAATTTCTTTTGTAATTCCTCACATAAGGACTCCGAAAATACCAGGTCCCCACCTACACAAGCAAATTGTTGATAAAACTCCAAAATAGCTTTTTCTTTTGACTCAATCCTCTTCTTCTCCTTAGCATTCGGGAAAGATAAGAAAATTTCAGGGTAGGAAACATTATCTAGAATTTCTTTTAGATTCGAACCCATAGCTGATGATAGAACTAGAATAGATATCTTTTGTTTTCTACTCACGCGAGCCCATATCCTTTCTTTTTTATCAATTGCTAATTCCGATCTTCCTCCCCAATCTGATATTATAGTCCCAGTGTAGATAGAAATTCCCTTATGGTCTAATTCCGAGCGGTAGTAAATACCAGGACTTAGCAATATTTGATTGATCACAATTCGGTATATTCCATTTATTATAAAGGTTCCTAAGGAATTCATTATAGGAATGTTTCCAATAGAAATGGTTTGCTTTTGCACATCGAAACCAAAAATTAATCTCGCAGATACATAGAATTCGGAAGAATAGGTGAGTGATTCATACACAGCATCCCTTTCTTTTATCGAGGGTTCTAGCAATTGATATCCTTTCGCAAATAATTGAAATGCAATTTCGTGATCTGGATCTTTAATTGTTGGAAACTTCTCAAGTTCTTCTGCCAAGCCTTGATTAATGAACCTACAAAATCCCTCGAATTGGATCTGACTAAATCCGGGTATTGTGGACATTCCCTCATTTCCATTCCGGAGCATCTTAATCTTAAGTTTCCTGTTTATCGAAGAAAAATTCCATTATCAGCTCACTCTTCATCAATCCCTATGGATCGATCTAGCAATTATGGAATCCATATTCTGTTTACTGAATCACATGAAATTCTAGGGAACTCCACATACATATTTCATATATGTATTTCATACATATGAATAGAGACAATTTCGACGAAAGTTCGAATTTGCCAGGGGTACAAATCGAATGAAAATGAATTGATAAAACATTCCTAGAAAAAAATTCTGCCACTTACACTTTATGATACTAATCAGATTGGATGGCAAAGATTTCTCATTTTATCTCCTTTCTATGAATGGGATAAAGCCATAATATAATAATTTATAAGCACTAGCAAATTTGACTTTAGTTCGATTTAGAATAGCACGCTTAGTTTAATTTCAAAAAAGAATAAGAATTTGAGGGTTCTTTTTTGTTTCGTAGTAGTAGAATTGCTAGAAAATATAGGATTTAATTGTAGAATCCTAAAATAAAGTAAGTCCTTTTTTAAGTACATGCCAATCTAGTTATCCACCTCTCCACATATCCCTGCTTTTATCGTAATTTCACTTGGGTGGGCCAAGATGGTCAGGTCATACTCTATATCAGACCAAATTTCTTTTTTTTATTCAAGATATTTAATGCAATGAAAAATTAAAGCACGATTCCCCATAGAGATATGTACATAAGGGAGATCCATGGATAATAATGCTGTTATGGATAATAATGCTGTTCGGACCTGTAGTTTACCTATACACGGATTAGGCATAAATCCATTCTATTTTATTATGCCATTAAAAGGAAGGGGGGAGAGAATACCGATTTAAGAGTCGTTCACTACTGCAATTCAAAAAAAAAATAGAATTCTAGTTAATGGTTCCAATTTGTTCTGAATTTTGCAGCCTGTGACTGGAAATCCACTTTTTCTCTTTTTTCATCTCAATAGAAAGAAAAGGGAAGTTTTCTAGTGTTAGCAATGTTTGTTTTAAGATAGAATCCATCGAGGAGAATAATCGAAACTGGATTCAAAAAAAGCAGGAATAGATTTTTTGAAAAAGATTGGAAAAAAGTAAGTAGAATTAGATTCAAGATAAAAGAAAGGAGGTTTTAGTAAGAAAACCTGGATGAATACTTGCTCTTTTCTCTATTTTAGATCAGATTTTTTGGCGGCATGGCCAAGCGGTAAGGCAGGGGACTGCAAATCCTTTATCCCCAGTTCAAATCTGGGTGCCGCCTGATCAATAAAATACTTAGGCTTATAGTACTGATCGAACTCGACAAATTCGTACCCTGCATAAGTTGGGGCAAGAGAGTAACTAGGCCTGGCGATACTGGATTTTGAGAATCCATAGTTCTATCCTCAAACTAGGGTTTGTTTTGTCGGTAGTGGCCCAAACGGCTACCAATAAGGATGAGGTTGCGTTTCCTTATTCTTTTATTAATTTTAATTGATTCGATTCGAGAATTAAAAATTACAAGGCTAAGATGTCAGAAATCTTGATATCCAAAGGGCCCCTAAGGGGCATTCTTTTTTTTTCAATCTAAGATTGAAGAAGGGACTCCACGAAGGAATATCAAGACTTCCTAATTATCATACATTTTATTTATCATACATCTTATGCTACCTACATACACTAAAGTAAGGGCTACTGATTCTGTCGAGAATCAGATTGAATAGGCTGATCAAAAATCAATTTCGGAGTTGTGGATAAAGTCTCCTCATTCTTTCATAGAATGATAGAAGGGCTGTAGGGTTTAGGTTAAAAATAAACATAGGCAAGGTAGGTATCCAATAAATATTTATCTATCCTAATTTTATGGTATATTCTGACGTCCTTTGCTTATAAAAAAAGGGTAACAAAAGGAAGAAAAAATCTTCCTATTCCCGCGTCTTCTATTCAGGACATCATCCCCGTACTCTTTTTTAAGGAAAAGGGCTATGTATCGTATTTATACTTAATGCTCTCCAATTCTACCAGAAATCCTATAAGAATTTGTTAGGAGTAAATTCCTTGAACTGATTCATCCATAGCGTTAGGGCAGAATCCCTTTTTGACTCTGTACCCTTGATTCCACTATGATTATTGATCAATAGTAGAATAATTCCTTCATAGAAATAGGAGACATAATTTACATGGATATAGTAAGTCTCGCTTGGGCTGCTTTAATGGTAGTCTTTACATTTTCTCTTTCACTAGTAGTATGGGGGAGGAGTGGACTCTAGGGATACTACTAATTGATTGAGTAGTCGAATTGTTGTATCAACTTTTTTCTTTAATTGATCGTTTTGCATTAATCATTTTGCCAAACTTTATTCTTTCTCTCTTTCTTTAGTTTTGTTTCACTCCTGTACCTGTAAGAAACTTTTGTAAGAAAGAGTCGTTCTATTCTACTATATAGAACTATTCTACTATATAGAAATAGAAAGAGCGATTACAGCAATTCCAAATTTCTACTAGAAGTGACGAATGGTTAAAAAAGTTCTATACATAAGAAAATTAGACTTTCTTCCACGGAGCTATTCACAACATATCGCACACTTTCCATTTGTTTTATATTCTTTTCTTATTCTTAGAATAATTTTTATGCTCTTTTGAAGCATCTCGCCGCATGTTTAAGCATGAAAGATTCGCTGGTTTTTTCCTTTTACTTTTTTTCTTTTACTTTTTACTATAGTCTATTCTCCTATTATTTTTCTCTCCCTCCATGGATTCTTTCGTGAAGAATTCTCTTCGATTTTTTTTATTTTGACTTGATTGAAATTAAGTGGATGCAGTGAAAAAAGAAATTGAATTAGACTACTATTTCAATCTACTAATCTATTCTATGTAGATTCAAGATAATATAATAGAAAGACTCTAAAGTGTCGTAGAAAAAACTATATGTAGTTCTTTCTACCACACTTTATGATTCCAACCAGATCCTTTCATTTAAGACTTGGATTTTTATTTTATTTAATCCCTTTTTCATTTCTTCAATGATTAATTGGAATTCCAATTAATCATTTTGGCTGACTGTTTTTACATAAATAATAAGTAAAAAGGCAGTAGGAACTAGAATAAACAGTGCAGTAGCAATAAATGCGAGAATATTGACTTCCATAACCTCTTTATTTTTTTCACAATAACTCGGGATGTAATCCCATGGAGAGGAAAAAGGGGTATCCTGTAAATTCAAGGGGAGGACTTGCATTCTGATAATACTGAATCAATTCAATATTATGAATATCGGATCTATCAAATCAATTCATGGTTGAGAGTGGAATAGTATAACATAGTAAGATCCACTTTTTCTTTTCTATATCTATAACCCACGATCTTTCTTATCTTATCCAATTTCCCTTCCTTTTTCTTATAGTTATACATACAATTATGTATGTATGTATTATATGACCGACTTTCTATGGGTCACATAGACATCCAAATAAGCAGTAGAAGTAGAAGTGAGATGGAGAAAAGAGGGCTTAAATAAAAAAAAATCGAATATTTTAATTAATTTAGGAAAAAGGGCGTTTGCTTTGCTTGGTTTTTCTTTTATTTTATTAGGTTACTATCAATATCCACTTTTGGGGTCTAAAGATGAGAACAGATCCATAAAAAAGGAGTCCGCAAATGGAATGAAAATGAGATAGATTCTTTCCAATTAGTCATTGAACATACACAAACAAAGTTGGAACTACAAAATGGAAGGGGCCTGTTTAATCCAAAAAGTAAAGTACTAATTATATTAAATTAAATTCACTGTCTATGTCTAAGAAAAAACGAATACGATTTATGTATGGATTTCGGTAAAATACCGGTACTCTATTCCATAAGAGTCGAATAGGAAGTTAAGATGAGGATGGTATCATCATAAGGATAGAGTAATATCCTAAATTATACTAATCCAAGTATGATATGTATGTCTTTCCTTATCAACCGGGAGTAGTGAAAAAAAAAATTCCTATAGGCCTCCCCTCCCTCTTTAATGAGAAATGCGAAATAAAAAAAGTGAAATAAGGGTGCCCCATAGGTATTTGATCTTCTCTCCTGCCCCCCCTTTTTCATGGAAAAAGGAAAGATGAATTTCTCCATTCATTGAACCCTAGTTCGGGACTGACGGGGCTCGAACCCGCAACTTCCGCCTTGACAGGGCGGTGCTCTGACCAATTGAACTACAATCCCCGCGGGGTGTATGGCATACCTATTCTTAAATAGAACCATAAGAAGATTCGATTCGCCTGTCGTACTCTAAGAAATAGACGAATCATATACTACATACCCACAAATCATATACTACATACCCACATATAATATGTGGGTATAGTGAGAGTGACATAACTAGTATGTCGCGATTTTTTATCGCTAAAAATGGATGATAATCCACCTTTCATTTCAATAAGAAAAACTCTTTTGTTTGTAAAAAAGGAATGAGAGAGATATGGATTAGAAAGAAATTTCCCCCTTTCGCTTTATCCTTTATTTCTATGGATCAGACATTTTATTTTATGGAAGAAAAACAAATGGATTTAGTTCATATTCACGAAGCCCTAGATTTTTGGGCCGAGCTGGATTTGAACCAGCGTAGACATATCGTCAACGAATTTACAGTCCGTCCCCATTAACCGCTCGGGCATCGACCCAGGAAGAATTTATTCTAGGGTTTTTTAGAATCTATGATTAACCTCCTTTCATAATACTCCCTACCCCCAGGGGAAGTCGAATCCCCGCTGCCTCCTTGAAAGAGAGATGTCCTGAACCACTAGACGATAGGGGCATCACTTCACTAGACGATAGGGCCATATACAACCGCTCATCATTATACTATAATGATAGTATGAGCAGTTTTTTGGAATTGTCAATATACTCGAAGAGTATAACTAGATCCAAAGCAAAGAGTCTTTGCTACTTTTCCGTTATGCTTTCATAGGATTTTTTTTAGTTGATGGTTAGGTTAATTCACGGATCATTCCCTACTTTTTAGGGAAATTCATTTAAAGGGTATAGAATAAGAATAGATTAATAAAAGGGATTCTAGATTAGTTCAGTACAGGTAGTGATTTGATTGATCTAACAGGAAAAAGAGTCCAATTTGATTTCTTTTTTGTAATTTCCACCCCGTGCTTCGTTTAGCGTTCAGACCAAAAATGCATGCATCCCACACTAAGTCATAAAATTCAAGAAAAAATAGAGAAATTTTCAAAAACAAAGAAAAAAAAGTGAATAAATAATAAATTTAGTAGAAAAGTACTTTATCGGATTCGAACCGATGACTTACGTCTTACCATGGCATTACTCTACCACCAAATAAAAAGCCCTTTATCGGATTTGAACCGATGACTTATGCCTTACCATGGCATTACTCTACCACTGAGTTAAAAGGGCTTTTTATTCAATTCAAAAATTAGCCACTTTGATTTCTCATTATGAGTCTACTGCATAATGTACATAATATATGTATATATAGAGATATATGTAGAGATTATATATGTATATATCGAGATATAGAAGTTTATTCATGGCGAGGTTCAAAATCTTGAGAGTTCAAAATCTTGAGAAAATCAAGAAAAATAAGAATTTCATATTCTCTCTTATCACTTGCACAAAGTAGAGGTTTTTTTCTTTTTTTTTATATAAAAATACATATATTTTTATATAAAAAAATACATATAATAAAATACGTGAAGAGAGAGTTGACACAATAAAAAATTATTCTAAGTATCCGATATACTTGAAGAGGGTAAGTTCATAGGTATGTAAACACGATCTCGGACGACTCACCAAACCAAAGCCCAGAAGTTCTATTTTTTAGAAGAGGAGAACAAATATGTATCAATTGTTGAATCGGATACAACAATGGGTAAAAAAAAAAAGGCCAAAGGGGCAATAAGAGCTGCTGTTAAAAAAACGGTAGACTTTGTTTTTTTTTTATCTTTAGGCTATTGACTTTTCACGTGCTCAGAACGTTCTGCAGAATTAGGGACTTTTTTCTTCTATTGGCTTATCTTATGATGAGAACTTTCTCCATTTATGTTTTATTTCCTCTAATTCTAATTGGGTAGGGTATAAAGGAATTCGCGCTCTTCATATACCCATATGGTTGGGTATTAATTTTCAGTGATATACTTCTTGTCTGTTTTGGTGAGAAATTTAAACTTTTTTTAACAGGCATCTCTTAGAAAAACCTTCGAGTTCAAAACTTTTCAATTTTTCTTAAAAAGTTTTGGACGGATTTGTTGAAGCGATTTTTATTTTTAACAGGTACCCCTTCCAAGGAAGGGGGGTACTTGAATATTCTCCAAGGATTCTGGTTGGTGCATTTTGAACAAACTATGTTGGAGTTTTAGCAACAATTTGCTTGTAAAAAGTGGGCAGTCGAATTTATACTGCAGAGTATAAAAATTATTCTACTGCCTGCCCAACAAAAAATAATAAACCATACCCTACATACCTAACTCCTCCTGGCTATGGGTTTTCTGTTTCCGAAGATTAGGAAAAAAGGAGGATTCTGGAACCCTAAAGGTTCGATGGTATATGGATATGGAAAATATAAGATTCCCGATCCTAGCGGGAAAAGGAAGGGAACAGATACCCAATATGATTCTTGGGAGGAACATTTGGTAATGGTCTTGGTCCTCTATGCTCTTTTTTATGTGTTCTTAGTTCTATTCATCTTCTTTGATTCTTTTAAACAAGAATCTAATAAACTAGAATTGAGTGGAAAAGAGGAGAAGAAATTGGTAAATGGGGAGGATCGACTAACCAGAGACATTTAGGATCTTCTTTACATCAGGTAAATCCGTCGGGTCCTGTCCGCTTCTCCGTTTAAGTTACGACTCTTTGTTTCTTGCTTCTCTCAAGCCATAGGGAAAGTCTATGATGAATTTTTAAAATGCATCTCACTCTTTCTCTACGGCTCGGACTTCATGATAAGTGGGGGAAGAAAGAAAACATCTTCCCCAATTTCTTTGTTCAGAATTGAACAAAAAAGAAAAGGAAGAAAGGGATTTATGGGGGCAGTGCTGCTCCCTATATCTCCTAGTGTATATTGTAGGAATAATCAAACTATTCCTTAGAGCAGTCTGGCACACTTACGTCCTCGCAAAACAAATAATGATCATTGTAGTCGTAACCGTAGAATACGACCCTAATCGAAATGCATACATTTGTCTCATACACTATGGGGATGGTGAGAAGAGATATATTTTACATCCCAGAGGGGCTATCTAAACCCTAAAGCTAAAGTAAAGGCCCGCGATCGAAGTACCAACAGCTCACTGTCATGAACCTTCTCCATTTGATTCAATAAGGGGGAATTAGCCTCCTTCTCGAATGGCTACCCTTGACAAAGGGTAGCGTTGGCATCATAATCTACATGTAGCGGGTATAGTTTAGTGGTAAAAGTGTGATTCGTTCTATTAATAACTGAATTTGAAATGATATACTTAAGGCGTCCTTAAGTTTTTTATATTCCGATGAAAACTTTAGTTCTTATAAAGGATTTAATCCTTTTCCTCTCAATAGCATATTGAGGAAGAATATACATTCTCGCGATTTGTACCCAAAAACTAATTGAAATTGCATCCAAAATACAAATTGGATTATGAGTACAGAGTCGCGAAGCATAATTTTACATTTTTTTAAGTATTCCAATTTTAAAAATATGAGTAAAGGATCTATGGATGAAGATACAAAAAAGTTTATTTCCAATCGTAACTAAATCTTCTTTTGTTAAAAAAGGAAATGGAAGCCAAATAGCTAAAAAACGGTAGTTTTGGTTTACTAGAACCATCAGCATATTGTTTCAGCTCGGTGGAAACCTAATTCTTTTCCTCAGGATCTCTTGAATGAAATTAGGGAACGAAGTAAGTAGATTAGATAGATTTAGTAGAATTTCTATCTCCTACTCTATAGGGATCATCTAGAAAGCGGAGAGCTTTGGTTCCATTCAGATAGAAAAGCTGACATAGATGTTAAGTGGTGAGAATATCCATAAAGGAGCCGAATGAAATCAAAATTTCATGTTCGGTTTTGAATTAGAGACGTTAAAACTAATCAACCAACGTCGACTATAACCCCTAGCCTTCCAAGCTAACGATGCGGGTTCGATTCCCGCTACCCGCTCCATTCTCTATAAAAGGACTATTCTATTTGTCTAGACATGGTAGAGTCCTGTATTCAACCTTTTTCGTCCACCAGTTTCTGTCCCTCCAGAGCGGAGTAGAGCAGTTTGGTAGCTCACGAGGCTCATAACCTTGAGGTCACGGGTTCGATTCCCGTCTCCGCACTTAGCAGTCTGTATAAAAGGACTATTCTATTTGTATAGATATGGTAGAGGGCTGGGCGGTATCCAACCCTTTTTATTCATTAGTTCCCGGCCCTAAAGGGCCAAATGGAGCAGTTTGCGAAGTCACTTGCCCCTACAAGAAGAACTCTCAAGGCTCCTTCCTACCCTGCAGAAAAGAAAAAAGAAATGAAAGAAAGGCACAGCCTACCTCCCTTCCCTTTAAAAGCAGTTTGCCAGTTGTTTGTCTCGGTTAATCCCCAATTTAGGGAGCCCTGTTGGCGAGTTCGATTCCCGCCTCCGGAGCCCCTTTTTTTTTGAGTGGGGTGCAAAAGAAGGGTAAGATAGTAAGGGATACGGTACTAGACTAACACCTACTTAATTTAATATAAGTAGTTAAGTAGTCAACTAGACTAAATTTTTTATCATAGTACCTTACTAAATTAAGCTGGCGAGCGGCGGGAATCGAACCCGTATCTTCTCCTTGGCAAGGAGATGTTTTACCATTGAACTACGCTCGCTACGGGATATATTTTATAGGGTATATCCGCCTGGGTCGACCGTCTATGTCTGGGTCGACCGTTTCATTTTCTATTATATTAGAGTTTTCTTTTTTTTAATTGTCTGTCAATCAATATTCTAATGGCAATGGAATTTCATAATAATGAAAGAGAAGAGGTAGCAATTCGGAACGCAAATTGCATTTTAATGCGTCTCACAATTCCCATTTTTTCGAAGAAATGGCCTTTTTATTTATTTTGTATCGGGCTACTAAATACTAAACAAATTTAAGAAATGAGAGAATTCAGAATAGCTACCAGAAAGACTAGTCCAATCCATAATGATGTACCGGAAAATACAACGTTTTTATTATTTGACCAACCATCAGGAGAAGCAAATACAAGGGGTACACTAATTACTAACACTGAGGAAGTCGCAATTAATGCAAAAACA